TGATAAAAAGATTTTTTAAATCTATATATAAATTTACAATTTATAACCTATTATCAGCCATTTTATCTATAAAATGAATATTTTCAACTAATCATAAAGATATTGGAACTTTATATTTTCTATTTGGTATTTGATCAGGTATAATTGGATCTTCACTTAGAATCTTAATTCGATTAGAATTAAGACAAATTAATTCAATTATTAATAATAATCAATTATATAATGTAATTGTAACAATTCATGCTTTCATTATAATTTTTTTTATAACTATACCAATTGTAATTGGTGGATTTGGAAATTGATTAATTCCTATAATAATAGGATGTCCAGACATATCTTTTCCACGATTAAATAATATTAGATTCTGATTATTACCCCCCTCTTTAATAATAATAATCTGTAGATTTATAATTAATAATGGAACAGGAACAGGATGAACTATTTATCCACCATTATCAAATAATATTGCTCATAATAATATTTCAGTTGATTTAACCATTTTCTCATTACATCTAGCAGGTATTTCTTCAATTTTAGGAGCAATTAATTTTATTTGTACTATTATAAATATAATACCAAATAACTTAAAATTAAATCAAATTCCCTTATTCCCATGATCAATCCTAATTACAGCTACATTATTAATTCTTTCATTACCAGTTTTAGCTGGTGCTATTACTATACTATTAACTGATCGAAACTTAAATACATCATTTTTTGATCCAGCTGGAGGAGGAGATCCAATTTTATATCAACACTTATTTTGATTTTTTGGTCATCCAGAAGTATATATTTTAATTTTACCTGGATTTGGGTTAATCTCTCATATTATTAGTCAAGAAAGTAATAAAAATGAAACATTTGGAAATATTAGAATAATCTATGCAATATTAACTATTGGATTATTAGGATTTATTGTTTGAGCTCATCATATATTTACAATTGGAATAGATGTTGATACTCGAGCATACTTTACATCAGCAACTATAATTATTGCAATTCCAACAGGGATTAAAATTTTTAGTTGATTAGCAACTATCTATGGATCTAAAATTAACTTTTCACCATCAACAATTTGAGCTTTAGGATTTATTTTTCTATTTACAATTGGAGGATTAACAGGAGTAATTCTTGCTAATTCTTCTATTGATATTATTCTTCATGATACTTATTATGTAGTAGCTCACTTTCATTATGTTCTATCAATAGGAATTGTATTTGCAATCATTGCAAGTTTAATTCATTGATTTCCTATTTTTACAGGATTTTCAATAAATAATTTTATTTTAAAAATTCAATTCATTCTAATATTTATTGGAGTCAACTTAACTTTTTTCCCACAACATTTTTTAGGATTAAATGGTATACCTCGACGATATTCAGACTATCCAAATAACTTTTTATTATGAAATATAATTTCATCAATTGGGTCAATAATTTCAACATTTAGAATTATTATTTTAATCTATTCTATTTGAAACAGAATTTTTTTAAAAAAAACTACAATTTTTAAATTAAATTTAAATAATTCTATTGAATGAATTCATAATTTACCACCATTAGAACACTCATATTCAGAATTACCTTTAATTATTAATTTCTAATATGGCAGAATTAATATGCAATGAACTTAAAATTCATTTATAAAGAATAATCTTTTTTTAGAAATTATAACTTGACTAAAACTAAGATTTCAAAACAGTAATTCACCTTTAATAGAACAATTAATTTTTTTTCATGATCATACAATTTTTATTATTTTAATAATTATATCAACAATTACTTATATAATAATATTCATTATAACAAATAAATTTATTAATATCAAAATTTCTGAAAATCAATTTATTGAATTTATCTGAACAGCAACTCCCCCCATTATTCTAATTTTTATTGCAATACCTTCTCTTCATCTTCTATACTTAATAGACGAAATTAAATGTCCCATTTTAACAATTAAAATTTTTGGACATCAATGATTTTGATCTTATGAATATTCAGATTTTTATAATATTGAATTTGAATCCTATATAATAAATGAATTAAATAAAGAAAATTTTCGTTTAATTGAAGTAGATAACAAAACTATTTTACCATTTAAATTTAACATTCGATTATTAATTTCATCAGATGATGTTATTCATTCATGAACTATTCCAAGATTAGCTATTAAAATAGATGCAATCCCAGGTCGAATAAATCAAATTAATTTATATATAAATCGTCCTGGAATCTATTTTGGTCAATGCTCAGAAATTTGTGGAATTAATCATAGTTTTATACCTATTCAAATTGAATCAATTAATTTAAATAAATTTATTTATTGAATTAAAAACTTTTAATTCATTAGATGACTGAAAAGCAAAGTAATGATCTCTTAAATCAAAATATAGTAAACTAGCAATTACTTCTAATGAAAGAGATTAGTTAAAACATAACATTAATTTGTCAAATTAAAATTATTAATAAATATCACTTAATCCCTCAAATAGCTCCAATCAATTGATTTATCTTATTTATATTCTTTTTTTTAATATTTTATTTAATTATAAATCTTATATATTTTATATATATTAAGAATATCAAAATAAAAAAAAAAATTAAAACTCAATTTAAAAATTATAACAAATTTATTTAATATTTTTGATCCATCAACAACAATTTTTAACTTAGAAATAAATTGAATTAGAACTCTTATTATTATCATTTTTATACCAAATTTTATATGAATTATCCCAAATCGAATTAAATGAATATTATTAAAAATATTTAATTTATTAAATAATGAAATTTTAATACTTTATAAAACAAAAAAAATTAAATCTCCTTCATTCTTATTTATTTCACTTTTTATATTTATCTTATTAAATAACTTTTTTAGTTTATTTCCATACATTTTCTCATCTTCAAGTCATATAATTTTTTCAATTACATTAGCACTACCATTTTGAATTTTTTATATTATTTTATCAACATTTAAAAATACAAAAAATATAATTGCACATCTGATTCCATTAAATACTCCTATTTATTTAGCTCCTTTAATAACAATCATTGAAACAATAAGAATTATTATTCGACCAATATCCTTATCCATTCGATTAACCGCAAACTTAATTGCAGGCCATCTTTTAATAACACTATTAAATTATAATTCATTAATAATTATTATTATTTTTATTCAAATATTTATAATAATTTTTGAATTATGTGTAGCTTTAATTCAAAGTTATGTATTTTCAATTCTTTCTTCATTATATTCTAGTGAATAATGATAAAAATAAATCAACCTTATTTCATTTTAAACTTAAGTCCATGACCAATTTTAATAGCTATAAATACTTTTAACTTAATAATTTCTAATATTATAATATTAAATTTTAAATTTAATTTAATTTCATTGATTAATTTAATAATAATTATTAGAATTTCAATATTATGATGACGAGATGTCATCCGAGAAAGAACTTTTCAAGGAAATCATAATTTTTATATTATAAATTTAATTAAATTCAGAATAATCTTATTTATTATCTCTGAAATATTTTTATTTATTTCATTCTTTTGAAATTTTCTACATAATTCTCTATCCCCCTCAATTGAATTAGGATTAAATTGACCACCCAAAAACATCATATTTTTTAACCCATTGTTAATTCCATTACTAAACACAATTATTTTATTAACTTCAAGTTTTACAATTACTCTTACTCATTTTTTTTTATTAAAAAATTTAAAAAAAAATACAATTATTTTTATAAATTTAACAATTATTTTAAGTATGTATTTTTTAATACTTCAAATATTAGAATATAATCAAGCAACATTTACATTTTCAGATTCAATCTTTGGATCATCATTTTATATAGCAACAGGATTTCATGGATTACATGTAATTATTGGAACAATTTTTTTAATTATCAATTTATTACGTATATTAAAATTACATTTTTCTTATATCCATCATATTAGATTCGAATTAGCTGCTTGATATTGACACTTTATTGATATTATTTGATTATTTCTATATATAACATTTTACTGATGAAATAATTAATTTTATTAATATAAATAGTATATTTGATTTCCAATCAAAAAGTTTAAAATTTAAATAAAATAATTATATTAAACTTAATTTCAATATTAACATTAACATTAATTTTATTAATATTATTTATTTTAATAATTATAATTAATATAAAAATAAAGTTTAATTTTAATAAATCAGCACCTTTTGAATGTGGATTCGACCCATTTAATAAATCACGTATTCCATTTTCATTAAATTTCTATTTAATCGCAATTATTTTCTTAATTTTTGATATTGAAATTTCAATTATTTTACCAATAATTTTAAATTTTAAAATTTCAAATATATTATATTTTAATTTAATATTTATAATTTTTTTTATATTCATAATTATTACTATTTTCTATGAATGAAAATTTGGATCTTTAAATTGAAAAATCTAAAGGATAATAGTTAAAATATATAACATTTAATTTGCTTTTAAAAATTATTAATTAATTTATCTTAAATAAGAAGTAATAAATTACATATTAATTTCGACTTAATAATAGATATTAAAATCCTTATTTTTAATTGAAACCAAAAAAGAGGTTTATTACTGTTAATAATAATATTGAAAAAAAAATTCCAATTAAAAAGATTTATAAAAAGAAGCTGCTAACTATCTTTTAAAGCATTTAAAATGTTTAATCTTTAAATATTTATTAGTTTAAAAAAAACATTATATTTTCAATATAAAAATAACCATTAATTATAAATAATATTTTAAAATTTTTCATAAAAATAAAAAAATTTAAACTAGAATTAATACTTTAAATTAAAACAGTAAAATTAAACTAATTAAGATTTTTACTTTAATATAAAAAAATATTTAAAAAAAAGAAAATTGCACGTATAACTACCTTATAAAAAAAAATAAAAAAATTTAAACTAGAATTAATACTTTAAATTAAAACAGTAAAATTAAACTAATTAAGATTTTTACTTTAATATAAAAAAATATTTAAAAAAAAGAAAATTGCACGTATAACTACCTTATAAAAAAAAATAAAAAAATTTAAACTAGAATTAATACTTTAAATTAAAACAGTAAAATTAAAAACTAATTAAGATTTTTACTTTAATATAAAAAAATATTTAAAAAAAAGAAAATTGCACGTATAACTACCTTATAAAAAAAAATAAAAAAATTTAAACTAGAATTAATACTTTAAATTAAAACAGTAAAATTAAACTAATTAAGATTTTTACTTTAATATAAAAAAATATTTAAAAAAAAGAAAATTGCACGTATAACTACMTTATAAMRMWMWATWAAARMTATTTAAACTTAATAATTAAAAATTAAAATAATTAAAAATCATATAAAAAATAATAAAATATAAACTTTATATCTATTTAAAAAAATATTTTGAATAAAAACAACTATTTTTTTAAAAAAAAAAATTAAACCACTATTTAAATTATATTCAATCCATCCAATTTCAAATAATTTTAAAGAAAAAAACCCAAAATAAAGAAAATTATTTAAAAAAAAATTAACTTTTAAAAACAATAAATTTCATATTATTCTAAAAAAAAAAATATTAAAAATAGAAATTAAATATTTTATAGAAAATAAAAAATTATTAACCTCAAAAAAAAATCAAATTCTAAAAAATAAAATCAAAATTCTTAAAATTTTAAATTTAAACTCCAATAAAATTAAATCAAATTTATAAAATATCAATCATATAAAAAAAGAACCAAAAAAAATTATAATTAATCTAATTAATATTATTCTAATAATTAAAATCTTTCTTTCAAATTTAATAATTATTAAATAATTATATATTGAGTAATTTATTATTATTAAATAATAAATAACACGAATAGAATAAAAAAAAGTTAAAAAAAAARAAAAWAAAAAAAAAAAAAAAAAAAAAAAATTTAAATTTATTATTAAAAAATATTCAAAAATTAAATCTTTAGAATAAAAACTACAAAAAAAAGGAAAACCGCATAAAGATATTAAAGTAAAAATAAAAATCAAACCACAAAAAGGTAAATAATCAATTAAACCTCCCATCCTACGAATATCTTGATTATTATTTATATTTAAAATTAAAATCCCAGCTCTTAAAAATATTATAGATTTAAATAAAGCATGTATTAATAAATAAAAAAAACATATATCAATTTTCCCTAAACATAAAATTATAAATATAAATCTCATTTGTCTTAAAGTAGAAAAAGCAATAATTTTTTTTAAATCAAACTCAAAAATAGCATTTAAACCAGCTATCAATATTGTTAAACAAGAAATCACTAATAAATAATTTAAAAAAGAAAATTTTAAAAAAATTTCATTAAAACGAATTATTAAATAAATACCAGCAGTTACTAAAGTAGAAGAATGAACTAATGAAGAAACAGGAGTAGGAGCTGCTATAGCTAAAGGCAATCAAGAAGAAAAAGGAATTTGAGCTCTTTTAGTTAAAGATGCTATCATAATTAATAATATCACAAAAAATAAATAATTATAATTAATATAATAATCAATAAAAATAAAATTTCAAGAACCAAAATTTAATATTCAAATTATAGATAAAATAATAAATAAATCACCTAAACGATTCAATAAAACTGTAACTAACCCTGATCTATAAGATTTCCTATTTTGATAAAAAACAACTAAACAAAAAGAAACCATTCCTAAACCATCTCAACCTAATAAAATTCTAATTAAATTAGGTCTAATAATTAAAAAAAATATAAACATAATAAAAAAATTTATTAATATTAAAAATCGACTTTTATTAAAATCATAATTTATATATTCTATTCTATATAATAAAATTATAGAAGAAATTAAAAAAACAAAAGAAATAAATATTAAAGATATTCAATCAATCAATAAAACATATAATACTATACAAGAATTAAAAAAAAAATATATATATTCAATAAAATATAATTTATCAAAATAAATTAAAAATAAACCTAAAAWAAAAAAAATAATAAATAAAAAAAAATAAAAAAAAAAAAAAAAAAAAAAAAAAAAAATTAAATTTAATTATTTAAATATAATATTATAATCTTTAATTCCACAAATTAATATTTTAATTAAACTATTTAAATAACAAAATAATTCTATAATTAGAAAAATTAAATTTAAAGGAACTCAATGTATAAATAATAATAAATATTCACTTAAATTAATGTAAACTAAATAATTTATATTAAAGAATAATTTACCATACTGAGTATATAAATATAAATATAAACTATACAAAAATATTAAAATCATAATAAAAAAATATAAAATATAAAAATAATCTAATCAAATTATTAATCTAATTAATAAAAATAATTCACCAAATAAATTAAAAGAAGGAGGAAAAGACATATTAGAAGAACATAATAAAAATCATCAAAAAGAAAGAAAAGGATAAATGTTAATTAAACCTTTATTCAAAAATAAACTACGACTTTTAAAGCGTAAATAACAAATATTTCTTAAACAAAATAAACCAGAAGAACATAAACCATGACCAAATATTAAAATTAATGAACCAAAATAACCTCAATTATTTAAAGTTAAAAATCCAATAATTACTAAACCTATATGGACAACAGAAGAATAAGCAATTAAAATTTTTAAATCTCTCTGAAAAAAACAAACTAATCTTAAAATTAATATACCAATAAGACATAAAGAAATTAAAAAATAATTAAACTTTAAATTAACTTTAAATAATAAAATTAAAATATGATAAATACCAAATCCACCTAATTTTAATATAATTCCAGCTAAAATTATTGAACCACAAATAGGAGCTTCAACATGAGCCTTAGGCAATCAAATATGAAATAAAAACAAAGGTATTTTAACTAAAAAAATTATTATTAAAAATAAATAATAATAAAAATTAAGATTATTTAAATAATCAAAATAATATATAAATATAAAAACAAAATTATTTAAACTTAATAAACAAAAAAAAAAAGGTAAAGAAAAAAAAATTATATAAATAAATAAATAAAATCCAGCTTTAAAACGCTCAAATTGATAACCTCAACCATAAATTAAAATAATAACAGGAATTAAATTAATTTCATAAAAGATATAAAATATAATAAAATTATTACTAAAAAAACAAAAATAAAAAATAATTAAAAAAGTAAATATTAAAAAATTAAAATAATTTAAATAAATATTTTTTAAATTTAAACTAGAAATATAAACTAATCTAATAATTCAAGTCCCTAACATAAATATTAAATAAGAAAATATATCTATACCAAATAAATAACTAATATTTAAAAAATAATTRAAWATAGGAATCTTAAAATATATAAAAAAAAAAAAAAAAAAAAAAAAATTCTGGGCTAATCATCATCTCTTAATATTTAAGCTAAAAAAAATCATGCTAAATAAAATTAATATTAAAATTATTAACATTGTAAAATTATTAATGATTTTAAATAATCATTACCATATATACGAACTATTAAAATCAAAATTGTTAAACCTAATACTCTTTCACTAATACAAAAAATAAAAAAAATTAATAATAAAATATATTGTTTAATAAATATCATTAAATTAATTAAAAATAATAAAGATAAAATTAATAATAAATATTCTAACCCCAAAAGTATTATTAATAAATGATTAAAATTAAAAATATAAAATAAAACTCCAGAAAATAACATAAATAATAAAACTAACATAAATAAATTTATCATTTTAATAGTTTAAAAAAAACATTGATATTGTAAATCAAAATTATAAAATTATTTAAAATAATCAGTATAAATATATGAATATATTATCATTAATCTCCAAAATTAATATTTTTAATTAAAATATATACTGAATCCTAAAATTTATTTTATTAACTAATTTAATTATAGCAATCTTATTAACTATAATAAAATCACCTATTAGATCTAATTTAATTATTTTATTTCAAACTATCATATTAACTCTTATAATTAATATAATTAATAAAACATCATGAATCTCATTTATAATTTTTATCTTATACATTGGTGGTTTAATAATTATTTTTTCTTATATTTCAAGAATCGCTTTTAATGAATTTAATATTAATAAAAATTATAAAAATATAATATTAAAGTTAATTTTATTAACAATATTTATATGATATATAAAATTATATTTTAGCATAGAAAATTTTAACTTCGAAAATAAATTTATATTTGAAGATAATTTTAATTTACTAAACATATTTATAATACCCAATAACTTAATAATCTATTTTATTATAATAATTCTTTTCTTTATATTAATTTTAATTATTTGAATATTAAAAATTAATAAAGGACCAATTCGACAAAAAAAATAATTAATGAAAAAAAATATATTAAAAACTTTATCACCAATATTAAATTTACCAACACCCGCTAGAATTAGATTTATATGAAATTTTGGATCTTTATTAATAATTTGTCTAATTAATCAAATTTTAACAGGATTATTTTTAGCATTTCACTATAAAACAGATATTAACTTAGCATTTCAAAGAATTATCAATATAAATCGAAATATTAATTTTGGATGATTAATCCGATCCTTTCATGCCAATGGAGCATCAATATTTTTTATTACAATTTATATTCATATTAGACGAGGAATCTATATAAATTCTTTTAATTTTAAAATAACCTGAATTATTGGAGTTTTACTATTATTACTTACAATAATAACAGCTTTTGTAGGATATGTATTACCTTGAGGACAAATATCATTTTGAGGAGCTACAGTTATTACAAACCTTCTTTCAGCAATTCCTTATTTAGGCAATTCAATTGTCATTTGAATTTGAGGAGGATTTTCAATTAATAATGCAACTTTAACACGATTTTTTTCAATTCATTTTATTTTACCATTTATCATTATTTTATTTACATTTATTCATTTATTTTTCCTACATTTATCAGGATCAAATAATCCTCTTGGAATTAATAGAAATTTTGATAAAATTACATTTTCACCATATTTTATAATTAAAGATTTAATTGGATTAATCATATTTATATGAATATTCTTAATTTTAACTTTAATTTTTCCTTATTTATTAAATGATCACAATAACTTTATTATAGCAAATTCACTAATTACCCCCAATCATATTCAACCAGAATGGTATTTTTTATTCTCTTATTCAATTTTACGAGCAATTCCTAATAAATTAGGAGGAGTGATTGCATTAATACTATCAATTTTAATCTTATTAATTTTACCTATATTAAACAATAAAAAATTTTTAAGAAATAAATTTTATCCAATTAGCAAAATTATATTTTGAATATTTATTATAACTTTTTTAATATTAACCTGAATTGGTATACAACCAGTTGAATATCCATTTATTTCAACAAGTCAAACTTTTACAATAATATATTTTTCATATTTTTTTATTAATTTTTATTTAATAAAAATATGAGATAAATTATTAATTTAATAAATCAGTTAATTAATTTAAATAAAAATATTTATTTTGAAAATAAAAAATAGAATTATTCTATTAACTTAATACTTAATTTAATGATATAAGTTAAATAACTTAATAGAATAATTAAATATAAATAAAAATAAAGATAAAGGTAAAATTAATTTTCAAACTAAATATATTAATTTATCATAACGAAAACGTGGTAAAAACCCACGCAATCAAATAACTAAAAATATAAATAATAAAATATAAATATTTAAATAAAACTTATTTATTATTAAACCAAAAAATATTTCACATAATAATATCCCTATAAACATAATTCTTATATATTCAGATATAAAAATAAAAATAAAAGATATACTTCTAAATTCAATATTAAACCCAGAAACTAATTCTGATTCACCCTCAGAAAAATCAAAAGGAGAACGATTTATTTCAGCTAAAAATCTAATTAACAATAAAACAAAAATAAAAAAAAGAAAAAAAAAAAATTTAATATTTATTTGATAAATAAAAAAATCATTTAAATTAAATCTATTAATCAAAAATATTAAATTTATAATAAAAATCATTATTCTTACTTCATAAGAAATTATTTGAGAAATAAAACGAATTATTCCTAAAACTGAATAATTAGAATTAGAAGATCATCTAATCATTAAAAAAACATAAACTATTAAACTAGAACAACAAAATATATAAATTAAACCAAAACCTATAATATAATTTATACCAAAATAAGGATAAATAAATCAAAAAAAAACAGAAATCAATAAACCTAATAATGGAGAAAACATAAAAATAAAAAAATTTCTATTAACAGGATAATTAACTTCTTTAAAGAATAATTTTAAACCATCTCCTATTGGTTGAAAAATACCTTTAATAAAAAACTTATTAGGACCTTTACGTAATTGAATATAACCTAATACTTTACGTTCTAATAAAGTAAAAAAAGCAACTCTTATAAAAACTATTAAAAATAAAAATAAAAAATTAATAATTATAATAAATAAAAAAATTACTATCTATAATAAAAATTATATAATTAAATTCTAAATTTAACACAATTATCTGCCAAAATAGTTAAATTATTTTTATTCATTTAAATAAAATTTAATTTAATTATTTAATCCTTTCGTACTAAAATAAATTAATTTTTAAAAGATAGAAACCAACCTGGCTTACACCGGTTTGAACTCAAATCATGTAAGAATTTAAAGGTCGAACAGACCTAACACTTAAAATTTTGCACCTAAGATTAATCTTAATTCAACATCGAGGTCGCAAACTAATTTTTAAATTTGAACTTAAAAAATTAATTACGCTGTTATCCCTAAAGTAACTTTTTCCTTTAATTAAAAATTTTAATTCAAATATTCACTAAATAATGTTAAATTTAAAAAAAGTTAATTAATTTTTTTTATCACCCCAATAAAATAAATTTTAATAATAAAATATTTATAAATCCAAAAAAATTAAAAATAAAATTTATAAAGTTTTATAGGGTCTTATCGTCCCTTTAAATAATTTAAGCTTTTTTACTTAAAAATAAAATTTTAATTATATAAATAATAAAGTCTATTTTTCATCAAATCTTTCATTCAAGTCCTCAATTAAAAGACTAATTATTATGCTACCTTTGCACAGTCAAAATACTGCAGCTATTTAATAAATCATTGAGCAGATCCTATATTAAATTAAACTTAATACAATGTTTTTGTTAAACAGATGAAAATAATTATTGCCGAATTCATAATTTATAAATATAAATAAATTATACTAATTTAATCATTATTACTATTAATAAAATATTTATTAATAAAATTTAATATAAAAAATAAACAAAAATATAATAAATTAAAATTAAATAAATAATAAATTTTTACAAACTTAAAATAAAAATTTCTATTCCTATAAATTATTAAAATAAATAATTAATTATATAAAAATTTCAAGCTTATCCCTAAAATAATCTAAATTTAAAATATCTATTAATAAAATTAATATAACTTTTAAAATTTTAAATTAAATTTAAATCTTAAATAACTAAATATAATATAACGAATTAAATTTCAAAACTAATATTATTTTTTAAATATTTGTAAAACAATAAATTAATAATAAAATTAACTCTATAAATTTTGAGAAATTAAAAAAAAATTAAAAATTTTAATCAACCCTGATACAAAAGGTACTAAAATAATTCTTTTTTAAATTTAATAATTTCTTTTACAATACTATTAAACTATAAATCTATAAATTAATTTTTAATAAATACTAAAACAATAAATAAGTAAATTACTTTTATAAAAAAAACAAATAAAAAAAAATAAATTAATAAATTAAATTTAAATAAAGTTTAACAACATCTTATCATCGTAAATGATATACTTAAATTTAGATATTTATTTTAAATTAAAAATCTTTCTAAATACACTTTCCAGTACATTTACTTTGTTACGACTTGTCTTATTTTTAATAAGAATGACGGGCAATATGTACATATTTTAGATCTATATTCATATTATTTAAATAAATAAACTTACTATTAAATCCAATTTCATCTTAATTTTCATTTAAAATTCAAAAATAAAATTTATTGTAACCCATTATATTCTTATTTATAAACCACATCTTGACTTAACATAAATTATAAAAATAATGAAAGAAAATAAATTTTTAAATATATTCATGACAGCGATATATGAATTAATAAAATAAGTAAAATTAATCGTGGATTATCAATTAATAAACAGGTTCCTCTAATAAGACTAAAATACCGCCAAATTTTTTAAATTTAAAGAACATAACTATTAATTTTTTAGTAAATTAATTTAAATTTTTATAATAGGGTATCTAATCCTAGTTTTAAATAAAATTTAATAGAATAAAATAATTACAATAATAATAATTAATTAAATTTTACTTTTTAAGAAAAAATTAAATTATAAATTATATTTAAATACTAATTACCAAACTATTTTATTTGTATATTATGTTTAACCGCAACTGCTGGCACATATTTAGTTTATACTTAAATTAATAATTAAATCTAAATTTCTTTAATATTTAATATTTAATACTGAGAACTATTAAAATTCCTTAAGAAATTATTAACAATCAAGAAATTTCATGTATTTTTTTAATTCAATAAAATTTTATAATAAAATAAATTATATTTATATATAAATTTATAACAAAATGGTTTTCTAAAATTAAAAAATTAWTSAWATTTTTAATTTTCCAAATAAATAATATTATTAGACTTTTAACACAAATTAAATATTTAAGCCCAATTTTTTTTAATCAGAATTTTTTAACAAAAAGAATTTTCATGCACCCTATACTAAAATTAATAATTCTAATCATAAATTTAACACATTTTTATTTAAAATTATTGAAATTTTTAATTTTCCAATATATATATATATTTAATCCATATCTATATATATATATATAARGATTTATATATATATATATATATATATATTACATGTATAAATTATTATTATCATATAARGATTTATATATATATATATATATATATATAATAAATATATAAGATATATAGATGTATATATATATTATATATATATACTATATACATAAGAAATCTATATATGTATACTACTAATATATATTAAAAAATCCTCTATATACTCTTCTTCTTCCTTTTTTTTTTTTAGAGGGGGAGGGGGCCTCCCCCTCTTTTGATAAATAGAAACGTAACGCCTCATTAAAATATTTTTTTTTTAAAAATTTTCTGACTTTTTTTCGAATTAATTTATAAACCATTAAACATTTTTTTACTATATAATATATTTAAAAATAAAATGCCTGAAAAAGGGTTACTTTGATAGAGTAAAACATGTATAATTTATACTTTTATTATACTTTTAGAATTAATCTAATCCATAAATTTCAAAAATTTATATGCATAAACACTTAAGTATAAATTAGAAAAATAAGCTAAATTAAGCTTTTGGGTTCATACTTCAAATATAGAATAAAATTCTTTTTTCTGATTAATTTAAATTTAACAAAAATTACATTTTTTATTATAATAATATTTAGAACTCTAATATCAATCTCAGCATCTAATTGATTATCAATATGAATAGGATTAGAATTAAACTTATTTTCTATTATTCCTATCTTAAATTTAAAATCCTCAATTTATTCAATTGAAGCAACAATAAAATATTTTTTAATTCAAGCTTTCGCTTCTATTCTATTATTAATCTTTTTAATTAATAAAAATTTTTTTTTTATAAATAATAGAAGTATTCTAATTTTAATACCATTATTAATAAAATTAAGATTAATACCATTTCATTTATGATTACCTTCAATAATAGAAGGATTAAATTGAATTTCATGTTTATTGATAATAACATGACAAAAAATTTCACCTCTAATTATAATTTCTTATTTAAATATTAACAAAAATTTAATTTTTTTAATTAGTTTAATTTCATTAAATTCAATTTTTGGATTAAATCAAAATTCCATACGAAAAATTCTAGCAATGTCTTCAATTAATAATTCAACATGAATATTATTTGCAATTTTACTTAATAATAAATTATGATTAAACTATTTTTTAATTTATTCAATATTAAATATATTAATCATTAAAATTTTAAATAATTATAATATTAATTATATTAATCAATTAAAATTTTTTAATTTAAATTTTTTTTTTAAATTAAATATAATAATACTAATTTTTTCAATTATAGGTCTACCACCTATAATTGGATTTTTAATAAAATGAATATTAATTAAAAATTTAATATATAATAATATATATTTAATTATAATAATATTAATTTTATTAACTATCCTAAATTTATTTTTCTATATTAAAATATCTTATTTTATATTATTTAATTTTAATTTATTTAATAAATGATATTTTCAATTTAAAAAAAATAATTATAATTTTTTTTTATTCTTAAATTTTTTTAGATTATTTTTTAGTTACTTATTCTTTTATTAAGGTTTTAAGTTAAATTAAACTATTAATCTTCAAAATTAAAAATATTTTTTTTTAAACCTTAATTAATATTTAATACCTTTAAATTTGCAATTTAATATCATTTAATTTGAATATAAAGTCT